AGATAGGAACAGATTTGATAAATACTGATAACTCTCGGATAGAGTATTAGAACGGAAAGATCCATTAGATAATGAACTATTGGTTCTAAGCCATCTCTGGCGATTAATCAACAATTCGAAGTGCTTTTCTTGCGTCTTCTTGCTAAGCCAGCGTTTATATAGAGATGATAGAGATCTAGTAGGAATTTTTGGGGGAGTAAAAAGCCCCTTTGACATCTCTTCATCTGCAAATAATTCTCGATGTGAAAACACAGAGACAAAGGGCTGAGCTTTGAATAGGAAAAAGAGTGGATCTGCAGGGTCCCAAATGAATTGGCTTATTCGAAAAAGGCCTTGTTCTTTGGAAGATCTATCTCGTGTCTGGTACTGCACGGTTCCACTCTGCAAGAACTCCGAATCATTCTCTTGAAGCTCATCCTCTTCATCATAAATGATCCGCTTGCCCCGAAATGACCTGGACCAATAGGGAAATCCCAATTCATTGGGCCTTTCGATACAATCAAATAGAAAGCCCCAAGGGCGCCATATTCTAGGAGCCCAAACTATGTGATTGAATAAATCCTCCTCTATCTGTTGCGGGTCGAGGGCTCCTTCTCCTTCCCCCTCTTCAAACTCCGATTCGTCTTTTTCATAGAGAAATCTCTGATCAAGGATAGAACAAGATCCATTTTGCATCATATCTAAGGGATTCCTTGGTTCGGGTCGAAGAAGCAATGTCACTCGATCCTTATCAAACTGACTGCATGTCCGTGAGGATCCCACCAGAGCGCCTTCTACTTCTAATAGGCCACGAACTAGACCAGAATCATTCTCAACGAGTCCATAAGGAGCGATCTCATTTTTTTCATCGGGTCCGGGTAGAGACCAAAGATCTTGAGTGACCGATCCGGCAGAACAACTCAAAAGATAAAGAAGTATCGTTAATTTCTTCATGCTCGTTCCAAGTTCGAAGTACCAATTGTACAAATAATAATCCACTTCGTTACATGATTTCTTTTTCATATAGATAGATATAGGATCTATGGGGCAATTACTTAAAAGTACATTTTGTGCTACAGCCCTTCCTATCTGATAGAAAAGGATCCCATGCTCCTGGACCGATCTTACCTGGGATCGCAAATCCCAAATTTGTCTATGAAGAGCGGATCTAATTGTATTAGTATCTATAATTGATTTCTTCTGTGTAATACTAATCGATAGGGCCTCATTGGTAAGTGCTACAAGATCTCGTGCATTGGAACCCATGGTTATGGACCCGAATCCATTAGTATGGAACATTTTCTTTTCCAAGTGAAATCCCCTAGTATATGAAAGAGTGAAAAAGTGCTTTCGTTGTTGTGGAATAAGAAGCCTTCGTATCTTAATGCACGTATTTAATTTATTCGGAGCTATTAGAGCGGGATCCACTTTTTGGGGAATATGAGTCGAAGCAATAACAAGAATATTTCTAGTTTCATAATCCCTGGAGAGAAGGTTCACTAATAGACCTAGGGAGAAGTAATTCGACTCATTCACATCCAGATCATGAATGTTTGGAATCCATATTATGCAAGGAGACATTGCTTTTGCTAATTCGAATTGAAGGGTGATATAAAGTTGGTCTTCCTCTTCAGGCAGCATATCCATAGTTACCGCATTCACGCTAATTAGCAGTTCCAGCTCCATATCAAGGATATCGTCACTAGCATCAATATCGTCACTAGCATCAATATCGTAACTAACACCAATATCGTAACAAGCACCAATATCGTCAATCTCATCAATATCGATATCGATATCATCAAAACCTTTAGACTTGTTATCCAGGACCTTGTTCAGAAATACCGTAATGAAAGGAAGATAGGAGTTTTTTGCTAGGTATTTGACCAAATAAGATCGTCCAGTTCCTATAGAACCTATCACTAAAATACCCCTAGAGAGGGATAAGGCTAAGCGGAGCGAAAAGGGTTTTCCATGAGATGGGAAATGAAAACTATTAGCCCCACACGAAGTTTGTGAATAAGTCATTGTCTGATAATGAGCAAGGAATATCCGTCTTTCTGCTAAAGAGGATGTATTGAACTCATAATTCATTAGATACTTTTTATGAATGTCAACTAAGTATCGTAAGTAAATTGCTCCCGGTTGTTCAATCATTTGATAACCAGAGTCATTCTTTGATAAATGATCACTATAAGTCAGACTCAATAAAATTTGATCAATCCCTTTTTCTGTCCTTAAGGTGGAGAACTGAACGAAGAATTCTCTTCTTTCATCATCAATCGAATCACTGTTTGCAACCCAGGATTCTATTTTATCATCAATCCAGTCCCCGTTCACGTTTTTTCTTTTTCTTATCACTGAATAGATCTCTTTACTTGTATGACTTAGATGTCTCGTATTTCTCGAAAAAGTGATTCGATTGATGGGATTTGGTATGATACTTATGAGATCGATGATATCGATGAGATTGATATTCAAATATTTCTTCTTAGAGCGTATTGATTTGACCCCATAAGCG